GAAAATTCGAAGTTAAAAATATTTGAAGATAAAAACTTCTTCTGGTTTGAAAAACCTCTTGTAACTCTTCTTTTCAATTATAATCGATGGAATCGACCCTTGCGATACATAAAAAATAATCGATTTGAAAATGCTGTAAGAAATGAAATGTCACAATACTTTTTTTATACATGCCAAAGTTATGGAAAAAAAAGAATCTCTTTTACGTTTCCACCCAGTTTATCAGACTTTTGGAAAATGATACAAAGAAAAAAACCCTTGTCTAGAATAGACAAATTCTCTTCTGATGAACTGTACAATCATTGGGTTTCTACCAATAAACAAAAAAGTAATAAATTAAACAACGAGTTCATATATAGAATTGAAACTTTAGACAAAGGATTTCTTTCTCCAGATATGCTCGAAAAAAGGATTAGATTGTCTAATGATGAAACTAAAAAAGAATACTTGCCAAAAATATATGATCCTTTCTTGAATGGGCCACATCGTAGAAGAATTAAAAAAAAGTTTTCGCCTTTAATCATAAATGAAACTTCGATAGAAAATTTTATAGAAATAAATAAAATTCATACTATTTTTCTTAATGATTATCGAGAATTTGAACAGAAAATCAATATATTTTCGAAAAAATCATTATCAACAAAAATGAGTCATTTCTTAACTTTAATCAATGAACTTAATAGAGAATCAAAAAAAATTTTCAATTTTAAAGGACCTTCTTTCGTTTCTGAAAAAGAACAAAAAAGAATAGATTCAGAAAATGAAACAAAATTTTTAAAATTTTTATTCAATGCAATTATAACAGATCTTAATAAGAAAAAAAAAAAATCTATTGGAATAAAAGAAATCAATAAAAAAGTCCCTCGATGGTCATACAAATTAATAAACGAATTAGAACAACAGGAAGGAGAAATTGAAGAAGAAGTACCAATAGATCATCAGATTCGTTCAAGAAAATCCAAACGTGTAGTAATTTTTACTGATAACCGACGAAATACCGATCCTAATAATAAGGATACTAATAATCCTGATCAAACAGACGAAGTGGCTTTGATACGCTATTCGCAACAATCGGATTTTCGTCGAGACATAATCAAAGGTTCTATGAGGGCCCAAAGACGTAAAACAGTTATTTGGGAACTCTTTCAAACAAATGTGCATTCCCTTCTTTTTTTGGACAGAATAGAAAAATCGCACCCTTTTTCTTTTGATATCCCCGGACTGATGAAACTCATTTTTCGAAACTGGATAGTAAAAAGAGCAGAATTCAAAATTTCAGATTCTAAAGAAGAAGAGATAAAAGAAGGGAAGAAAAGGGAGAAGGACAAGAAAGAAGAGAACAAAAGAAAGGAAAAGTCGCGAATAGAAATAGCAGAAGCCTGGGATACCATTCCATTTGCTCAAGTAATAAGAGGTTCCATGTTAATAATTCAATCGACTCTTAGAAAATATATTCTATTACCTTCATTAATAATAGCTAAAAATATTGGACGTATGCTATTCTTTCAATTTCCCGAGTGGTCTGAGGATTTAAAAGAATGGAATAAAGAAATGCATGTTAAATGTACCTATAATGGTGTTCAATTATCAGAAACAGAATTTCCGAAAAATTGGTTAATAGACGGCATTCAGATAAAGATCCTATTTCCTTTCTGTCTGAAACCTTGGCACAGATATAAGCCAGGGCCCTCTCATATAGATCGAATGAAAAAAAAAGACGATTTTTGTTTTTTAACAGTTTGGGGAATGGAAGCGGAACTTCCTTTTGGTTCTCCCCGAAAACGACCTTCCTTTTTTGAACCCATTTTTAAGAAACTCGAAAAAAAAATTGGAAAATTGAAAAAGAAGTATTTTCTAGTTCTAAAAGTTTTAAAGGAAAGAACAAAAATTTTTCTAAATATCTCAAAAAAAACAAAAAAATGGATTATCAAAGTCATTCTATTTTTAAAAAAAATAATAAAAGAACTCTCAAAAGTAAATCCAATTCTATTATTTAGATTGAGAGACGTATATAAATCAAGCGAAACTCAAAAAGAAAAAGATTTTATAACTCGTAATCAGATAATTCATGAATCTTTTAGTCGAACTCAATCTACAGATTGGACAAATGATTTATTGACAGAAAAAAAAATGAAGGATCTGACTGATAGAACAAGCACAATCCGAAATCAAATAGAAAGAATTACAAAAGAAAAAAAAAAAGTGACTCCAAGAATAAATGTTAGTCCTAATAAAATAAATTATAATGCTAAAAGATTCGAATCACCAAAGAATATTTGGCAAATATTAAAAAGACGAAACGCTCGATTAATCCGAAAATTACATTATTTTCTAAAATTTTTTACTTTTTTGACTAAGGGGGTATACGTAGAGATCCTTCTATCTATCATTAATATTCTTAGAATTAATATACAACTTTTTTTTGAATCAACAAAAAAAATTATTGATAAATCTATTTATAATAATAAAATAAATCAAGAAAGAATTAATAAAACAAATC